ATAACTAGTTATTTCGGTTTTCTACTAGCAACTTTAACTATAACCTCAGGTCTATTTATTGGTCTGAGCAAAATACGATTTATTTGAAATAAAAAAAAATTGCAGTATTCCATCTATTCTTTAGTTCATTAACGTGTCAATTTCGAATTCTTGGTTATTGAGATTTATGGGCAATATGATTAATATTTAAGGATAGATATTACCTCTCTTTTTTTTTTCTTTTCAAATAAATTCAAATGATTGAAGTTTTTCTATTTGGAATCGTCTTAGGTCTAATTTCTATTACTTTGGCTGGATTATTTGTAACTGCCTATTTACAATACAGACGTGGTGATCAGTTGGACCTTTGATTAATTAACACCTTGTTAATTTGACCTCCTGTGGATTAAAGAAAGTAGGAGGTCAAATTCAGATTGCTGTTCTCTTTTTTCCGAAAAATTTTTGACTTAACAAAACAATAACAGAATCACGCTCTGTAGGATTTGAACCTACGACATTGGGTTTTGGAGACCCACGTTCTACCAAACTGAACTAAGAGCGCTTTTCTTATCACAAAAAAGAAGACTGTAAGGAAAAATATTCTTTTTTTTTTTTGAACTCCACCACGTCTTCAATGCCTATGTTATCAATATTATCATATAAGATATGATATAAATTAAAGATTAGGTATGTCCAATTTGAATTGATTTCAATTGACCCTTTGTTATTACTCAGAAGCGAAACAAAAATAATAGGTAGGAAAAGAAAATAATAGGTAGGGATGACAGGATTTGAACCCGCGACATTTTGTACCCAAAACAAACGCGCTACCAAGCTGCGCTACATCCCTTTCAATTGGCCTACAATGTCATTGTAGAGAATCCCCGAATTGTTTTCTATATACGTATTTCATTTTCTTTATTGATTGAGATACCCAACTTATCTTGTCATTTCTTCATCTCATATCATATAACATATAATAATAATGAACTTCTAGACATGTGAAAAATAAAATAGAAAACTCGCCATAAATTTGGCAAATGCTTGGGCGGAAAGGGGTGTATTTTGTTCTTTTAATTAATAATTAAGAAAAGAAAAGAGAAAAGAAAAATCTTATCTATCAAATCCTTGTACATTTCAAATTGAATTAGGAGTTTCGCGTACAAAATAAATAAAAGTGGCCCTTAATCACATATAAATCGAATCATATATGTATTATCATTATGTATTACAATAAAAATTCTTTATTACAATTCCAATAAAGAAGGAGGATTTTAAATGCGAAATCTAAAAACATATCTATCCGTGGCGCCAGTAATAAGTACCCTATGGTTCAGTTCTTTAGCAGGTCTGTTAATAGAGATCAATCGTTTTTTCCCGGATGCGTTGACATTCCCCTTTTTTTCATTCTAGTTATTAACACGGGGGGTGAGGAAGATTAGAGATACAATGAAATATCTGTGAATACTACCTCCCCTCTTTTTTTATTCGAATAAGTTCGAAAAGAAAAAGAATAAAAGTAAATTATCCCCTCAGCGAACCTCGTAACTTGGGGGCGGGCTTAAAGTTAATTACCTTACAATTAAATTAAGAGAACAGAAGTGCAAATGTGGTTTGGGCAACAGTATCATACAAGATGTTTAACTAAAATGCAAATATTGTACTGCAATTTGAATCGAAACTTCTAATGTAAATTAGACATGGACATGTATTTCGTCGTGTAGAAAAAAGTGCATTTAGTTAGTTGTACACTCCCTGCATTTCACTTTGATTCACTTTATTCTATACATTCACTTAGATATACTTAGTATAATCTAATTTAAGATCATTGTATTACTTATTTTGACTATATTGGTTGCAACAAAATCTTTCAGAATTTGATTTCAAGTTAGCAACTTCTATTTTTTTCGTTCCTTTATTCGTCGTTTCGGATCGGAAAATAAAAGAGTTGAGTGAATAAAAAAACCAAAAGGAGGTTCATGGCCAAGGGTAAAGATGCCCGAGTACGGGTTATTTTGGAATGTAACAGTTGTCTTCGAAACAGCGTTAATAAGAAATCAACAGGCATTTCCAGATATATTACTCAAAAGAATCGACACAATACGCCCAGTCGATTGGAATTGAGAAAATTCTGTCCCTATTGTTACAAACATACAATTCATGGAGAGATAAAGAAATAGATGGAATCGATTATCTGCATGTCACCTTTACAAATACAAAAGAAGAAGAAAAATGAAATATTAATATATCATATGTTAATACATATTTTAATATAAACAAGCAAAATTCCATTTCTTAATTAGAAATAATTATCATTAGCCGATCTGGTCGAACGAAATGGAATTTTCGAAATAAAATAAGGGAGAAACAAACCATGGATAAATCCAAGCGACTTTTTCTTAAGCCCAAGCGGTCTTTTCGTAGGCGTTTGCCCCCAATCCAAACGGGGGATCGAATTGATTACACAAATGTGAGTTTCATTAGTCGATTTATTAGTGAACAAGGAAAAATATTATCTAGACGGACGAATAGATTTACTTTGAAACAACAACGATTAATTACTCTTGCTATAAAACAAGCTCGTATTTTATCTTTATTACCTTTTCTTAATAATGAAAGAAAATTTGAAAAAGGCAAATTGGCCCATAGGCCTACCGATCTTAGAGCCAGAAATACAAAAAATCAATGGAATATAAATACAAAAAACCAATCAAATAAAAAAAACCAATGGAATAAAAATACAAAAAACCAATCAAATAAAAAAAACCAATGGAATAAAAATACAAAAAATCAATGGAATAAAAATACAAAAAGCCAATCAAATAAAAATTTCAATTCCAACTCAAACGGCAATTGAGGTTTTGTTCGAAAAATCCGAGAATCCAGATTTTATTGTCGTGGTGTAAAAAAAAACGAATTTAGGAAGAAGAAAAACTCTTTTTTTATTGAATGTTTTTGATCATATTATCATCATATTTTATCATACTCATTTCTATTCTACCTTCCCGGAATTCATTCTCCAACTCCAAGGAATTCTATGGAAAATATTCCGATGGATTCCTTCCAATCTCCTTATTTTAAGATGTCATTAGAAATGATATAAAGACAATTCCTATTTAATATAGCTAGTTGTGCAAGTATTTTACGATTAAGAAGCAACTGTCCTCTGTACAGCTTGTTTATTAATCTACTATAACTATAGAATCCCCGATTTTCTCGAATTACTGCATTTATACGAGTGATCCACAAACGGCGCAAATTTCTTTTTTGTCTATCTCTATCCCGATGGGCCGAGGCGAAAGCTCTCATTTTTTGTTGAATAATAGTTCGAGTAAGTTTTGAATGAGTCCCGCGAAAACCTGATGTGAAAAAACGCATTTTTGTTCTACGCTTGTGAGCTATATATCCTCGTCTAATTCTGGTCATTGAATAAACGAAATTTTGATGAATAACTAATTGAGTTCTTTTTTTTTTCAGTTATTTTATTCCCTTCCACTTTTCTAGAATAACAAAACAGATTTTTCCAATGTATAAAATAAGAATTCCAACAGCTTTTGCTACTCTAACCTTCCTAGCCACGATTTTTTCTTTTTTTTTTAGACATTTCGCCTCGAAATAAGAAATTGTATTGATACCTAGTATCAAACAAAAGCATAATATAATAAATAACAATAAGTAGTAAATAGAAATGGATAAAGAAATAGTGGGTTCCTTCGTTTCTATGGTTATTTCTTAAACGGTGAGGTCTTCCCTATACACCGGAGCCCTCTCCTTTCCTTTAATCATTTAATCGATGCTATTGTTAACTTGTACAGTTCACGCTTTTTTGGCTCTACCCAGAAATTATCCAGTAATAGGTCTTTCACAACGAGATCTATCTATACAGTAACGGTATTTAATTATGAAGATTAGCTGATTAGCTGACCCTGTTAGTCCGTTCTTGCAAGAGTAGAGGCATAAATTTTCGGCCTTTTCCTTTTTTTTAATAAGATTTCCCCTGCTTAACGGCTAATCATTTGCTACCAATGGGGAATTCTTTCACATTTTAATTTGAAAATTGAGATGATTGAATTTTCACTAATAGAAACCATAAATTTGATACACAATAGAAGGATATGATAGATCTTTTTTTTTTTTTTAGATAGTGTTTTAGATATTAGATAGTGAAGGGGTTTCTTCCATTCTATCCTATTCATCGGTACTGATCGCGAATAGTGGAAAATTCGTTTCCTTTCTTTTGTTCCAATCCACAATCCGAACGAGTCGCACATACACCCGAGTACATGTTCCTCGGCGCTGAGGACATCCTCTAAGAGCGGGGGCTTTGGTGACATTTCTGATTGGCTGTCTTGCCTTTCTAATAAGTTGTTTAACGGTTGGCATGTTGAATCATATGCATAATGGGTTGGTTTAGGTCGCTCCTAACCGGATGATTATCCGGAGGATTCTGAATTATTTCTATATTAACATTCTATTAATCTATTAATTTGAATAGAATAAAATATGAAACCTCAACCCCAACCGCGATTTGCATGAAATTATTGTTATTTTTTATGTAACTCCTACAAAATCAAGAATCCCACATTCCTATAAAATCAACAATTCCATGAGCTTGGGCTTCTGTTGCTGACATAAAAGAATCCCTTTCCAGGTCTGCGACTATGATCCCTAAGGGTTGGCCCGTTTTTCGTGCATAAATTTTGGCGATGTTTTCCCGAATGATCATTAGTTCTTCCATTTCCATGACAAGTTCGCTTGTGTTTTCCTCCAAAAAAGCACCACGCGGTTGATGGATCATTACCCTGATGATATAAGATAATCAAAGTTTCCTTTATCTCGCAAAATAAGGTGACAAGAATAAAAAAGAATAAGAAAATAAGAAAAAAATAGAATAGAAGAACCGTACAGGCATTTTTTGCATATTGCATACGGCTCCGCAAGAGAATTTGGACCTTTTCCGGAAGAAAAAAAGAGACCATATCCGACTTAGATCGTTAAATGATCGAATAACCACCCTTCTTGGCTTGGGGGAGTTAAAAAAAAAATACTATGGTGGCTCCGTTGCTTTATTTCATGATTTCATCGACGATTTTGCAATCCCAAAGTTTCATTGTTTCTTTATCCTCTTTCATAACATAAAGAGTGTTAAAGACATAAAGGAGAGGAGTGAGTGTTAAAGGCCCTATGGTATAAAAAAAAGCGTTTGCGACGCGGAAATGTGCTCCCGAGATGGATAAAAGAGAAAATAAGAAATAACCTTTCATTTTATCATACTACTCTCTCGATGGATAATCTCTTTTAATGGATAATATTTAATCCTCTAATTTACTTATATCGAATTCGACATGCCATGCTATTATTACTTAATACTGAATATACTGAATATTCATATTTAATATGGCGAAGGCATAGTTTTCCTTTTTTCTTTCAAATCAAAAATAATGTAATAGTTATAGTAATAATGTCATAAGTTGTAATAATAAAACCGTTGGCGCCAAGCGTTAGGGAATGCTAAACGTTTGAAACTGTCTCCCGCGACCAGGACAAAAGATGCCATTGAAGCGGCTATTCCGGTGCATATTGTTCGTACATCTGAGTTCACCATTTCCATAGTATTATAAATAGTCATACCGGGGAGTATCCATCCCCCGGGAGAGTTTATAAAAAGAAAAAATTCTTTGGTTGGATCTTCTATATTGAGATATATCAAAAGACCGGCAATTTGATTCGAGATCTCGCTATTAACTTCTTGACATAAAAAAAGTATTCTTTGGTTATAAAGTCCAGTGATTAGGACAAAATTCTAGTCCTTAGGAAGCGTACACGCACCTTTTGAGGCATACGGTTCCAAAAAAAATCGCTAAGAATCAATGTGTAGATTGCAGTCCTTTCTTTTTTGATAGTGAATCCTTTTTTTTTTCTAACTTCTTTTCTAACGAAGTCGCTTTTCTTCCATTTTTCAAGAAAGATGAATTTTGACCCGTTTAATTCGAAAAAGGAATTCATTAAACTTATAAAACTAACTTATCATTGATGTATTCTTTCATCGAGATCCAATTCAAATCGCGATGCCCTTCTTTCTTGTTCCTGAGTGGGGTTCTTCAATTCTTTTAGGTTTGTGCTCTACTCCGAGTAAGGATCCGCCCGATTTTTATTTGCACATATAGAGCAAATGTCTCCACTCCAATCCAATACTGCGTTTTTTTGCTACAACTTCATTTTTTTTTTTTTTCTTTTTTTCACATCCCCCGTCAAATATTTCACGTACTCATTTTCATTATATTATTTGATTAATATTAATTATGATTTTGATTAATATTAATTATGATTAGCAGTTTGAAATTCTTTATATTTCGAAAATTTTCTAAATAGAATAAATATAAGTAGGAATCCAAGATCCAGTACTAATTAAGTTTTTCTAAACGGAGCCTGGATACTTCATTTTATTGATTCAAACAAGCCAACCATAAATTATTCTAATTGATATGATAATATTAATCTGAATACCTCCAAAGCATACTAATTGCACTTTATTACACTTCACGCTCCAATCTTTTTTCCAATCTTTTTGATGATTTACTCAATCTTTCTTAGGTGAAACAGAGGATATCCCGACCGGGGGCGAGAACGGGTAAATCCCATAAGACCCAATATATCTGACAAGTCGCACTATAAGTCAACCCAAGTTGCATCTTCCTCTCCGGGAAGCCGGAAGGGTACTTTTGGGACACCAATAGGCATTCAATGGAAAAATGAAAAGCACAAAACATTAAGTGCTCGAATTCCCTTTGATATAAAAGTATTTCCATAAAAATGAATTTATTGTCTTAATAATACTGGTCCTTATTCGATTTTATGCGCAGATTAGATAAGTTCAGTGGATTCGATAAGTTCATAACAAAAAAATAAATAAAAATAACGGAAGAAAAATGAATAAAGTCAAATTATTATGAAGAAGCCCTTTGAATGATGAATAAACCTGTATTGTATGGATTCGCGCATATAAAAAGAGGTGAATCTCCCATTGCGTATTGATGCTTATCGGGTATAGAATAGATCTGCTTCTCTTTGTTCCTACAAATGGAATTGGAACGTTATGACTAAAATACTAAATAGAATATAAAAAGGATTAATCCTTTATTCGGGATAATTCACTGAACAAAGGGAGATCCATAACATAGTTTTTTCTAGTGTAATAAAGTTACATAGTGTTTCTTTTTCATTAATATTAATAATTATTAGTACATTAATATTTTTAATATTAATAATTAATTAAGGGGTATTTCCATGGGTTTGCCTTGGTATCGTGTTCATACCGTCGTATTGAATGATCCCGGTCGTTTGCTATCTGTCCATATAATGCATACAGCTTTGGTTGCCGGCTGGGCCGGTTCGATGGCTCTATATGAATTAGCAGTTTTTGACCCCTCTGACCCAGTTCTGGATCCAATGTGGAGACAAGGTATGTTCGTAATACCCTTCATGACTCGGTTAGGAATAACCAATTCATGGGGTGGTTGGAGTATCACAGGAGGAACTATAACGAATCCGGGTATTTGGAGTTATGAGGGTGTGGCTGGGGCGCATATTGTCTTTTCTGGCTTGTGCTTCTTGGCAGCTATCTGGCATTGGGTGTTTTGGGATCTAGAAATTTTTTGTGATGAGCGTACAGGAAAACCTTCTTTGGATTTGCCTAAGATCTTTGGAATTCATTTATTTCTCTCAGGAGTGGCTTGTTTTGGGTTTGGCGCTTTTCATGTAACGGGATTGTATGGTCCTGGAATATGGGTGTCCGATCCTTATGGACTAACTGGAAAGGTACAATCCGTAAATCCAGCGTGGGGTGTGGAAGGTTTTGATCCTTTTGTTCCGGGAGGAATAGCCTCTCATCATATTGCAGCAGGGACTCTGGGCATATTGGCCGGCTTATTCCATCTTAGTGTCCGTCCGCCCCAACGGCTATACAAGGGATTACGTATGGGAAATATTGAAACCGTGCTTTCCAGTAGTATCGCGGCTGTCTTTTTTGCAGCTTTTGTTGTTGCTGGAACTATGTGGTATGGTTCAGCAACTACCCCGATTGAATTATTTGGTCCCACTCGTTATCAATGGGATCAAGGATACTTCCAGCAAGAAATATATCGAAGAGTTGGTGCTGGGCTAGCCGAAAATCAAAGTTTATCCGAAGCTTGGTCTAAAATTCCTGAAAAATTAGCCTTTTATGATTACATTGGAAATAATCCGGCAAAGGGTGGATTGTTCAGAGCGGGCTCAATGGACAACGGGGATGGAATAGCTGTTGGGTGGTTAGGACATCCTATCTTTAGAGATAAAGAAGGACGTGAACTTTTTGTACGGCGTATGCCTACTTTTTTTGAGACATTTCCAGTTGTTTTGATAGACGAAGACGGAATTGTTAGAGCCGATGTTCCTTTTCGAAGGGCAGAATCGAAGTATAGTGTCGAACAAGTAGGTGTAACTGTTGAGTTTTACGGTGGCGAACTAAATGGAGTCAGTTATAGTGATCCTACTACTGTGAAAAAATATGCTAGACGCGCTCAATTAGGTGAAATTTTTGAATTAGATCGTGCTACTTTAAAATCTGACGGTGTTTTTCGTAGCAGTCCCAGGGGTTGGTTTACTTTTGGACATGCTTCGTTTGCTCTGCTTTTTTTCTTCGGGCATATTTGGCATGGCGCTCGAACCTTGTTCAGAGATGTTTTTGCTGGTATTGATCCAGATTTAGACGCTCAAGTGGAATTTGGAACATTCCAAAAAATTGGGGATCCAACTACAAGAAGACAAGCAGTTTGATATAGCATTGATCTCGTACTTTTCGTTTCCATTTTTGTAATTTGACAATTTAATTTGACATAGGGTATCGGGGACACCTTGATTTGACTTGTCGCTTTTCTTCGACTTTTTCTCTTTTTTTATCCGGGGGACAATCCCAACTAAACAGGTATGGAAGCTATAATTGTAAACCACGATCGAATCTATGGAAGCATTGGTTTATACATTCCTTTTAGTCTCGACTCTAGGAATAATTTTTTTCGCTATCTTTTTTCGAGAACCCCCTAAAGTTCCAACTAAAAAGATAAAATGATTTTTTATTATCTTAATTGAAGTAAAGAATTGAAGTCAGGAGCCCCCAATATTGGGGGGCCCTCTACTTCAACTAGTCCCCGTGTTCCTCGAATGGATCTCTTAGTTGTTGGGAGGGTTGCCCAAAAGCAGTATATAAGGCATACCCGGTAAAACTTACAAGTAAACCAGATATAGAGATGGCGACTAGTGTTGCTGTTTCCATTATTAATTATTATCTAATTTTCTTAATTTTAAGACCACAATGGATCTATGATAAGATCATTTATTTACAACGGAATGGTATACAAAGTCAACAAATCTTAATTAATACAAAATAGGATTTATGGCTACACAAAGTGTAGAGGGTAGTTCTAGATCTGGTCCAAGACGAACAATTGTAGGGGATTTATTGAAACCGTTGAATTCAGAATATGGTAAAGTAGCTCCTGGATGGGGAACTACTCCTTTGATGGGCGTCGCAATGGCTCTATTTGCGATATTCCTATCTATTATTTTGGAGATTTATAATTCTTCCGTTTTACTGGATGGGATTTCAATGAATTAGATTTACAAGAATCACTAAGTCCCATCTTTTGAATATTTCATTTTAATACTTAATACAAAGTGAAGTATTTTGGTCTCGGTTTTTTTAGCCTAATCCTATTCTATTTTTCTATTCTATTTTGGTAGTTTGATCGTGGAATCTCTTTCTTTTTTGGTATTTCTGGAATATGAGTGTGCGACTTGTTAGAATAGATCCTATTAATAGTGCAGAAAATGAGTCTGTCATCTTGATAAAGATGGTTTTTTATCTCGTCAGATATTTATTCTAGTATCTGGAGCACGGAATATATGAAATGGATTACGAAGTATTCGAACTATGATTCATACTTAATATTCAGATCCCGCGGCCAAACTACAAAAAATTTCAAAG